TCAGGTTTCTTTGTTATTGGGATAGGTGAATTCTTATGTATCCATCCCCCGAAAGAACCGGACATGATAATTTTTCATCATCCGGCTCGAGCAAGAATCAAAGGAATGACAGAAATAGATTAGATTCATAGAAAATCTATATTTCATACATTTCCACATATATACACATATATAATGATGTAAGATATAATGATGTAAGAAAAGATTTACCAGATTCCATTTTCTGTGATTGCAACTATTTAACTATTTATTTTATTTATTGCGAAAAATTCCGTTCTTACAAAGAAGTAAATGCTCAATATCCAAGTAGGCTTATAAATTTTATCATGATCAAGTGCTTTTTGGATTGTCTCATGTCTTTTGTATCCCCAATATCATCTCAATTTTCTTCCATACAAAGTTTTTACTTGTTACTAATAAAGTATAACCTCTATTCTTCCTTAGATCCCTTATATCACTCCGATAGTATCATAGATCAGGATCGATGCAGAGGAAATGAATGCATTTCCATACTATAAATAAATAAAAAAGTATAGTGGACTAACTAGAACATAATTTGGATCATGTCACACACCACTTATTCTATTCTACGGGATTTTACGGAGCCTGTTCATGCATAACATGATTCGGGTATGATCATAGAAAAGGTTCTCCTCAAGCGAACCGGCCTATCCTCTGCTACGTAGGGGGACTTACGTGTTGGTTGGATGTGGAGACACATTTGGTTGTGAATTCTAATGTGGCGGATAAAATCCTATATCTGCATGGCCCAATTAATAGTTCAAGTCACACACTGCCATAATCCATCTTCTCTTCGGAGAATCCACTTCAACTATTCGTATCAAATAAGGAATACAATACTTCGGAGTTGAAGAGAAGTATCCAAATAACATGTCTTATTTTATTTTTTCAATAATACATATTTGTAGCAATGAAATACTATATTTTCCTCCCCGAAATATATATGATCAATTATAAATATCTATGATTGGTCTCCTCTATAAAGGACCTGAAATACCTTGCTTACGTATCATTGGGAAGTGCATTAACATAAATACGGCAGTAAGAAGAGGCAATACAAAAGTGTGTAAACTATAAAAACGGGTCAAAGTGGATTGGCCCACACTAGCACTTCCACGTAATAACTCTACTAAAGGCGATCCTATTACAGGAATAGCTTCAGGTACGCCTGTCACGATTTTTACCGCCCAATAACCAATTTGGTCCCAGGGTAAGGAATAACCAGTTACACCAAAGGATGCAGTCAATACACCCAGAACCACACCTGTAACCCAAGTTAATTCGCGAGGTTTTTTAAAACCACCCGTGAGATATACACGAAATACGTGCAAAATCATCATTAGAACCATCATACTTGCTGACCATCGATGAACTGATCGGATTAACCAACCAAAATTGACCTGAGTCATTATGTATTGAACAGAGGAAAAAGCTTCTGTAACGGTTGGACGATAGTAAAAAGTCATAGCAAAACCCGTAGCTACTTGTACTAAAAAACAAGTAAGTGTGATCCCTCCTAGACAATAAAATATGTTGACATGAGGAGGAACATATTTACTAGTTATATCATCTGCAATCGCTTGAATCTCGAGACGTTCCTCGAACCAATCATATACTTTATTGAGATAGGTAACCAAAAGGGATTCCCCCTCTAAGAACCGTATATGAGAATTTCATCTCGTACGGCTCAAGCAGAAAGACACAAATACCGGCTTCAACGGATATGTAATAGAAAGAAAAAAACTTCTTAGCCGCCCGATTTGCCCCGAATATAGGAAGAAACAAAAATTCGGAATCTCTTATTTGTGATGATAATGCCAAAAAATATCAAGTTGGCTCATCCGTCTTTCTCTTTCTCTATGTTGATCGTTACAGGCCTCTTGAATCTTCTTTTCCCTATTTTTTTTATTGGATTTATTTCTTTTTTTTTTTTGTGCGTAATGCAGATTGACTTTTGTTTTACTATATGATAGATGATAGGAATTCTCTTGTTGAGACCCTATGAATCAATTGATACCTTAGATTCATACTAGAACCACGATGATTTCTTTTTTTTTTTTAATAAAGCTACAAGCTAAACTCAAGGGTTCTCTGAGTAAGAACTTTTTTTTTGATCATCACTTATTCAATGAACGGATATAATGACTTAACAAAATCTAGAGAAGGGGTTTTCCAAAACCAAAATAAGTCGGAAAGAAAAAATAGTTTAATTTCGGAAATACCTATGTTTGTTCGCATTTTTTTTGAGTCCGGTCGCGAGGTCTAAATAGGGGTATGAATCATAGTTCAAATATTTCTAATCTTGATATATTCTATATATATATATTCCGTGCTCCAGATACTAGAATAAATATCCGACGAGGTAGAATCATCTTGATAGAGATGACAGACCTATCTTCTGTATTATCAATAGGATCGATTATAACAAGTCACACACTCATATTCCGGAAACACCGAAACAAAAAAATTCCACGGTCGAACTACCAGAAAGGTCTAGAAATCCGAGCCTTAAGTCATTTTTTTATTTAAAACTAGGATTTCATAGTTCTTATAAACTTAATAACTTACTGAAATTCCATCCAGTAAAACTGAAGAATTATAAATTTCCAAAATAATAGATAGGAATACCGCAAATAGAGCCATCGCGACCCCCATAAGCGGTGTAGTCCCCCAGCCCGGAGCTACTTTACCATATTCTGAATTCAATGGTTTCAATAAACTCCCTACAGTAGTTCGTCTTGGAACAGATTTGGAACTATCCTCAATGGTTTGTGTAGCCATAAATCCTATTTAATAATTGGTTGAGATCTGTTGACTTTGTATACTATTCTGTTGTAGTTGTAAATAAACGATCTTATCGTAGATCCATTGTGATCTTCAAATTATCTAAAAATGGAAACAGCAACCCTAGTCGCCATCTCCATATCCGGTTTACTTGTAAGCTTTACTGGGTACGCCTTATATACCGCTTTTGGGCAACCCTCTCAACAATTAAGAGATCCATTCGAAGAACACGGAGACTAGTTGAAGTAATGAGCCTCCCAATATGGGAGGCTCATTACTTCAATTGAAATTGAGATAATGAAAAATCATTTCATTTTTTTAGTCGGAACCTTAGGTGGTTCTCGAAAAAAGATAGCGAAAAAAATTATCCCTAAAGTCGAGACTAAGAGGAATGTATAAACTAATGCTTCCATAGATTCGATCGTGGGTTACAATTATAGCTTCCACACCTATTCATTTTGGATCATTTACCATATAAGGAAAGGGAAAGAGTCAAAGAAAAGAAAGGATGGTGATTCAATTCAAGTCAATATTGCTCCGGTACACTATGTCAAATCAAAAAAATAGAGACAAAGATACCAAAGTAATGGTATATCAGACTACCTGTCTCCTTGTAGTTGGATCTCCAAGTTTTTGGAATGTTCCAAATTCCACTTGAGCGTCCAAATCTGGATCAATACCAGCAAAAACATCTCTGAACAAGGTTCTAGCACCATGCCAAATGTGTCCGAAAAAGAAGAGCAAAGCAAATGAAGCATGTCCAAAAGTGAACCAACCCCTTGGACTGCTACGAAAAACACCATCAGATTTCAAAGTAGCCCGGTCTAATTCAAAAATTTCACCTAATTGGGCACGTCGAGCATATTTTTTAACAGTAGCGGGATCACTATAACTGACTCCGTTAAGTTCGCCACCATAGAACTCAACAGTTACACCTACTTGTTCGACACTATACTTTGATTCTGCCCTTCTAAAAGGAACATCGGCTCTTACAATTCCGTCTCCATCTACCAAAACTACCGGGAATGTTTCAAAAAAAGTAGGCATACGACGTACAAAAAGCTCACGCCCTTCTTTATCTCTAAAGACGGGGTGTCCTAACCATCCAACAGCTATCCCATCCCCGTTGTCCATTGAACCTGCTCTGAATAATCCCCCTTTTGCCGGATTATTACCAATGTAATCATAAAAAGCTAATTTTTCAGGAATTTTAGACCAAGCTTCCGATAAACTCAGATTTTCGGCTAGTCCGGCACTAACTCTTCGATATATTTCTTGCTGGAAATATCCCTGATCCCACTGATAACGAGTCGGCCCAAATAATTCGATTGGGGTAGTTGCTGAACCATACCACATAGTTCCAGCAACAACAAAAGCGGCAAAAAAGACAGCAGCGATACTACTGGAAAGTACAGTTTCAATATTGCCCATACGTAATCCTTTGTATAGCCGTTGAGGGGGACGGACACTAAGATGGAATAGGCCCGCTAATATGCCCAATGTACCCGCTGCAATATGATGAGAGGCTATTCCTCCCGGAACAAAAGGATCAAAACCTTCTGCGCCCCACGCCGGATTTACAGATTGTACTTTTCCAGTTAGCCCGTAGGGATCGGACACCCATATTCCAGGACCATACAAGCCTGTTACATGAAATGCACCAAAGCCAAAGCAAGCCAACCCTGAAAGAAATAAATGAATTCCAAAAATCTTGGGCAAATCCAAAGAAGGTTTTCCTGTACGTTCATCACAGAATATTTCTAGGTCCCAATACACCCAATGCCAGATAGCTGCCAAGAAGCACAAGCCAGAAAACACAATATGTGCCCCTGCCACACCCTCATAACTCCAAATACCCGGGTTTGTTGAAGTTCCTCCGTAAATATTCCAACCACCCCACGAATTGGTTATTCCTAAACGAGTCATGAAGGGTATAACGAACATACCCTGTCTCCACATTGGATCAAGAACGGGGTCGGAGGGATCAAAAACTGCCAATTCGTATAGAGCCATTGAACCGGCCCAACCAGCAACTAGAGCTGTATGCATTATATGGACAGCAAGCAATCGGCCGGGATCATTCAATACAACAGTATGAACACGATACCAAGGTAAACCCATAGAAATACCCCTTTATCAAAGAAAAATAGACACTATGTAACTTTATCGCATTGAAAAAACTATACTATGTATCTAACCTTTTTCAGTATCAGTAGATTCCGTATGAGAAAGGGTTAATATTTATTCCCTTCAATTGGAAATAAAGGAACAATTCTATTCGTAAGAATAAAGAGAAGCAGATCTATTCTATATCCGATAAGTATCAATACGCAATGGTAGGATTGGTTCCATTTTTGGGGGGGTAGGGAATAAATACATTGACCGACCCGACCTCTTCATTAAAATATTTTTTTCTCTCTCTTCCTCTATGAACATTCCAATTTATGTATAAAATAGAATAAACATAAAAAGAGATGATGAAGACAATAAACCCATTTTTACGTTTCCATATTAAAGTGAAGTATGGTACTTTATTTTTTTTATTTATTTAATGCCCATTGGTGTTCCAAAAGTACCTTTTCGGAGTCCCGGAGAGGAAGATGCAGTTTGGGTTGACGTATAGTGCGACTTGTCAGACATATTGGGTCATATGGGATTTACCCGTTCTCTCCCCCGATCGAGATATCCTCTCTTTCACCCAAGAAATATTGATTGAACCATCAATCAATCATTCGTAGCGTGAAGTGCAATTAGATCCATTTTTTATATTTGGGATCAAGATTATCAACTAGAAGAGAATTTATGGTTAACTTGGATTGATAAAGATAAAAATCAAAAAGGTATCCAGGCTCCGTTCAGAAAATACCAAATTGGTAATATATGTATGATTACCACTTGTATCATAAAGTATTCTTATACTTACCTTATACTTAACTATTTATACTCTAGGATACTTAAGTAAAGGAATGATCTCAAATTGCCAATCAATAGAATAGTATGATGAATAGATCGAATAGTTTATCGAAAAGCAGAAGTAGGCATGGCCTGAAAGTAATTAAAAAAAAGAAGTGGTAATGAGAGCATTTGACCTATATGTGCAAATGGAATTCGGACAGATCTTTACCCGGAGTAGAACATGAACCTAAAAGAGTTGAAAGGGCCCATTCAGGAACAAGAAAATTACATCGCCGCTTGAATTTCGATGAAACAATAAATCAATGAGAGTTAGTTCAATAAGTTCATAAAATGATTCTTTTTTAGAAGAGGTTTTCAAAAAACATGAGGCTTAAGGCCCTTTTCTTCTTAAAAAAAATAGGACTGGAATCGACACATTGATTAATCAACACATTGATTCTTTTTTCGCAATTTTTTTGAACCGTATGCACCCAAAGATGCACGTACGGTTCCTAAGGGAACCAATTTTGCCCTAATCAACCGACTTTATCGAGAAAGATTACTTTTTTTAGGCCAAGAGGTTGATAGCGAGATCTCGAATCAGCTTGTTGGTCTCATGGTATATCTCAGTATAGAGGATGAAACTCGAGATCTTTATTTGTTTATAAACTCTCCCGGTGGATGGGTAATACCAGGAATAGCTATTTATGATACTATGCAATTTGTGCCCCCTGATGTGCATACAATATGCATGGGATTAGCCGCTTCAATGGGATCTTTCATTCTGGTAGGAGGAGAAATTACCAAACGTCTAGCATTCCCCCACGCTTGGCGCCAATGAGTTTTTTATTTGAAAAAAAAAGAAGACTATGCCTTCGCCATATCGAATATGAATAATAAGTAATAATAGCATGGCACTTCGAGTTCGATATTAACAAACTATTATTGTTTTTTCATAACATGAGATTTTATATCGAGATAGTAGTTTGAAATATGTATTATTTCCGATTTTATCTTATTCTTATATGTCGGTAATACATTTCAGCGTCACAAACCGTTTTCTTCCAAATCAGAAGTCTCTTTCTTATATTTATGTTATGAAAGGAAGGGTATGAAAATGAAAAAAAGAAAGATCATTTTTCCTTATTTGATCGTATCAAAAAGAAACTTTGGGATTGCTAAATAATCGACGAGATACAAGATCAAATAAATAGAAATATATAAAGCAACAGAACCATCATAGTATTTTTTTACTCCTATGAAAGGAAGGGTGGTAAATGGATCATTCAAGGATCTGGATCAGATGGATTCTATTTCTTTGTTCAACAGAATAGAAATTCCATTGCAGAGCCGTATGCAATGCACAAAAAAGATGCCTGTACGGTTGTTCAATTCTATTTTTTTTCTTCTTGTTATTTTTTATACTTTACTTTAACCCCTAATCATGCAAGATAGAAGAACCATTCATGATGTTATATCAATATCATCAGGGTCATGATTCACCAACCTGCTAGTTCTTTTTATGAGGCACAAGCAGGGGAATTTATCCTGGAAGCGGAAGAACTACTGAAACTTCGCGAAACACTCACAAAGGTTTATGTGCAAAGAACCGGAAACCCTCTATGGGTTATATCCGAAGATATGGAAAGAGATGTTTTTCTGTCAGCAGCAGAAGCCCAAGCTCATGGTATTGTTGATCTTGTAGCCGTCGAAAATGAGAATACTGTGGATTTCGTGTAAACCTACAATTCTATTTTAAACCATAATTCGAATTTTACGTGATTTAATATTGAATAGAAAAAATAGAAAAAATTCATAATCATCAATCGTCGGGTTAAGATCGATCTAAACCAACTCATTCTAAAATTCTATATATACGACATGCCAACTATTAAACAACTTATTAGAAACACAAGAAAGCCAATAAGAAATGTCACGAAATCTCCCGCTCTTCGAGGATGTCCTCAGCGTAGAGGAACATGTACTAGGGTGTATGTGCGACTCGTTCAGATCATAAGCTCGAACAAATGCAATTTCTTTTTCCAGTATCAATGACCAGTACCCATGACTAGGATAAATAGAATGGAAGAACGCCATTTACTATACTAAAACTAAAACTAAAAAAGAATGAAGATTTATTATATACCTATCCTATATGTGTATATGTGTATGGAATTTGTGGTTTCTATTGGTGCAAATCCAATCACTTCTATTTAAAGATGAGAAGCAATTCCCATTGGTAGCAACATAGTTATCCATTAAGCGGGGGAAATAATATTATAAGTATAAGAAAAAAAACCTTATATTGAAAGAACGGACTAAGAGGGTCAGCTACTTAGCCAACTTTCATAATTAAATGCCGTCACTGTATGGATAGCTCTTATTGTGAAAAGACCTATCTATTACTGTATAATTGATGGGTAGAGCCAAAGAGTGTGAACTATACAAGTTCACAATAACATTTGATTAAATGAAAAAAGAGGCTCCGGTGTATAGAGAGGACCTCACCGTTTAAGAAGTAACCATAGAAACGATGGAACCCACGATTTTTTGCGTATCGATAGAATTTATTATTTCGAAGTGAAATGAGGCCTAGAAGGAATAAAAAATCGTGGTTGGGAAGGTTATAGTAGCAAAAGCCATTGGAATTTATATTTTATATATTGGAAAAATCCGTTTTGTTATTAATTGACCGAGGGAAGGAATAAAAATAACTGAAAGACAAGAAATCAATTAGTTATTCATTAAAGTTTAATTTGATTCAATGACCAGAGTTAGACGAGGATATACAGCTCGGAAACGTCGAACAAAAATTCGTTTATTTGCATCAACTTTTAGAGGTGCTCATTCAAGACTTACTCGAACGATTACTCAACAGAAAATGAGAGCCTTAGTTTCCTCTCATAGAGATAGAGGCAGACAAAAGAGGGATTTTCGCCGTTTGTGGATCACTCGTATAAATGCAGTAACCCGTGAGAATGGGGTATCCTATAGTTATAGTAGATTCATACACAATTTGTACAAAGGGCAATTGCTTCTTAATCGTAAAATACTTGCGCAAATAGCTATATCAAATAAGAATTGTCTTTACATGATTTCCAATAAGATTTTCAAGGAAAGTATAAAGTAAAATATAGGAATGATTGAAATAGAATTCCCCGGAGAATGAAACTCCGGGAAGATAGAATAAAAATAAATTAAGATAAATTAAGAAAAGTAGTAGGAATGGACGAACATTTTTCAAAAAAAAAAAAGACTTCTTCTTTTCTTCCCCCGTTTTTGTAATAAGACAATAAAAAAATATAGATTTTAGGCTTTTTCTAACAAAACATCAATCAATCTGAGCTTTAGTTTCTATTGGAGTCTTGAGTCAATTGAAGATTTGAGTGTGCCTATTTATTTCTGGTTCTAGATCCAGTAGTTCTAGGGATTGACTCGGCTCTCTCAAATTGTTTTTCATTATTAAGAAAAGGTAACAAAGATAAAATACGAGCTTGTTTTATAGCAATAGTAATTAATCGTTGTTGTTTCAAGGTCAATTTATTTACTCGTCTAGATAAGATTTTTCCTTGTTCACTAATAAATCGACTAATTAAACTCATGTTTCTATAATCGATTCGATCCCCCGGCCCAATTGGGGGCAAACGCCTACGAAAAGATCGCTTGGATTTACGAAAAGGTTGTTTGGATTTATCCATGGGTTATTCCTTATCTCTAAAATTCTATTTCTTTATTCATTTCAGATCTGCCCGAAACGCAATAGGGTTTGATTTAATAGGGTTTGATTTATATATATATATTATAACATTTTATATATTATAAAATGTTATATATATATAGATGTTAAGTTCTTCCTCTTACTTGGAATGTAGGAAGACATGTTCTCATGTTCCCTTCGATCTATTTCTTTATTTCCCCATGAATCGTATGCTTGTGACAATACCGACAAAATTTTCTCAATTCTAATCGATTGGATGTATTGTGTCGATTCTTTTGAGTAATATACCTAGAAATACCGGGCGATTCCTTATTTCCACTGACACCATTTCGAACACAACTGGTACATTCCAAAATAACTCTGACTCTGACATCTTTACCCTTGGCCATGAATCCCCCTTGAATTTTGAATCGACTTAACTTAGACTCTTCTATTTTCAATCCGAACCGAAGAAGAAGAAAAGAACAAAAAAATCAATATAATTGAAGTTACTAACTGGAAATTTCTTTAGTTGAAATTAATATTAATAGAGTAATAATTAAATAATACAATCTTTTCTAACTATAAAATATTCTTATTCTAATCCCCATATTTCATTTCAATATCTTTCTATACTATCTATGATTTCGCTATGATTTCGTGGATCTTGCCCTGCCCTGGACTGGATCTACCTTTCCATTTTTGTTCTCACAAATCCAATCTTAGATTCGCCGAATTTTTGCTGAGGTTTAATATACTTTTTTTCTTTCTATCCTAAAGAACTGAAAAAGGAAGGGGTAAATTTGGAGTCACCTTACGTGGAATTATATTCCTAATTTTCTTCCTTTTTATTGCATATCAATAACTAGAATGAAAAGAACGGGAATGACAAGGCATCCGGGAATAAACGATTAATTTCTATCAATAGACCTGCTAAAGACCCAAACCATAGAGTAGCTATCACGGGTGCCACAGAGAGATATGTTTTTATGTCTCGCATTGAAAATCCTCCTTCTTTATTGTAATACATATATGGTCATATGCTGTAGTTCAAGATCATTTCTATTTAATATATTTTTACACGGAATTCCTAACTAAAACGAATATCCTTCTTATTGATTGAGCAAAAAATCATTCTATATACGTTAGGCTTCCGGTGTTTATAATTCTTTTATTATATCCAAATAAAATTTATTATATCCAAATAAAAAAAATGGCAAGAAAATCGTATATAGTTGTATATAGATGTAAGAGAAAATAAGAATGTGGAAAACAAGACAGGGATTTTGTACAATGACACTGTACAACAATCTTTAAAAGGGATGTAGCGCAGCTTGGTAGCGCGTTTGTTTTGGGTACAAAATGTCACGGGTTCAAATCCTGTCATCCCTACCTATTACTTCTCCTATGGGCAGTAACGAGGGAGTAATTTCGGTCAATTTAAATTGGACATAATCTTTCTTTTTTCCTACTATATGTAGATGTAGGAAAGATATATTGGTAAAAAAAATCCTTTTCTTTACAGTCGTATCTCCTCTCATAAGAAAGCGCTCTTAGTTCAGTTCGGTAGAACGCGGGTCTCCAAAACCCGATGTCGTAGGTTCAAATCCTACAGAGCGTGATTCCGTTTCTATTTTATTGAATCACAATAAAATATGGAATCACAATAAAATAACTTAACAAGGTTGAATTGCAACTTGAATTTGACCTCCTGCAAGGAAAGGAGGAGGTCAATCAAAAAAAGAAATGTGACTCAATCAAAGATCCAACTGATCACCGCGTCTGTATTGTAAATATGCAGTTACGAATAATCCTGCCAAAGTAATAGGAATTAGACCTAAAACGATTCCAAATAAAAAAACTTCAATCATTTCGATTTATTTGATAGATATAAGTATGAGGGGATAAAAAAAGAAAAGTAAGATCTATCCCTAAATATTAATCTGAATTATCCGTGAATCTCAATGACCAATAATTGGCAATTGACGCCGGAAGAATAGAATCTCAGATCAGAAGAATAGAATCTCAGAGAAATATTCATTTTTATGAATTAATTCATTTCAAATAAGTCGTATCTTGTTCAAACCAATAAATAGAGCTAGGGTTATAGTTGAAGCAGCCAGTAGAAAACCGAAATAACTAGTTATAGTAGGCATGAGAGAGCTAAATTAGATATTTTCTTTTGCTACATATGTTGATAAAACACTTACCTAATACCTAAGTTTCTATTTTTGTTAAATACAACACTTAGAAAAAACAATTGACAGAATTAGTTTAGTTCCAATTGCAAGTGCTTGATTCGTTAGTCATTATGGATGGAACTAAAAAAGATAGAGTGACATAGGTAGAAAAAATGGATGGATTCATTGGCTGATACATCAACTGATCCTATGATTCCGAATCAATAAATTCATTGTGCAATTACTGAATTGAATTCATAGTAATATTAACTGTATTATTGTGTAAGGTCATTCAAAAAAGAAAATTAAGTTAATACTATTAGAATAGAATTAAGTAGAATAGAATTAAGTAGAATAGAATTAAGACTATTTTAAGAATATACTATTTAATTAAGTATTAATAATTAAGTATTAATTAAGTAGAATTAATACTATTTAATTAAGTTCTCTTAATTAAGAATTAAGAAATTTTGGAATATTTGGAATAAAAGAAAAGGATTGGATTTGAAAATCACTTCAATTTTGATCATTTATTTTTCAGTAGAATCTAATACATTTTTTTTGTAGTGAACGGCCTGATATCACTTTTTTTTTTATTTTAACTCATTGGATTCAGTACAGTAATGTAATAGATTGGTTAATTTCTTATAATATTTAGAATGAGAAGAAAAAAAAAGTGTCCCCCATAATCTATCGAAAAAATAAAACCTTTATCTCGAATTCGAGTCCAACTTGATTCGATGATGAGCAACTTCCATTATCCTTTTAAGTTCTACATTATGATTTTGTCTTTACATAGCACGGAGTTCCTTCCTTGTAGAAAGGATCTTTTCTTTGGATCTAATGCTAATGCAAGAATAGTTGCATTACAAATATTGATTTGATTGTCCCAACTATGTTCTCTTTCTTTCATCAAATACTAC